GAGGCCCTCGCTTCCTTTGTTGAAGTAAGTACAAATGGTTTGATTGAGTATTTCCTCAGAATTGACTTAGTGAAATCTCATACTTCGTATATAAGAAAAAGGAAGGACCCATCCGGCTCAGGATTGATCTCGGATAATGAATCGGATCGGATCAATATAAATCCATTTTATTCTATTCATTCCAAGGCAAAAATTCAACAATCACTTAGTCAAAATCACGGAACTATTCGTATGTTGTTGAATAGAAATAAGGAGTGCCAATCTTTGATAATTTTGTCATCATCTAATTGTTTTCAAACGAGATCATTCAACAACGTAAAATATCACAATGAGATAAAAAAAGGAATTAATAAATTTAAAAAAGATCCTATAATTCCAATTCAGAATTCGTTAGGCCCTTTAGGCATAGCCCTTCCAATTTCAAATTTTTATTCATTTTACCGTTTAATAACTCATAATCAGATCTCAATAACTAAAAATTTAAAAAATTTGCAACTTGACAAATTAAAGGAAACTTTTCAAGTAATTAAATATTATTTAATGGACGAAAACGAAAAAATTTATAAACCCGATCTATACAATAACATCGTTTTAAACCCATTCCATTTGAATTGGTATTTTCTCAATCATAATTCTTGTGAAAAAACGTTTTCAATAATTAGTCTTGGGCAATTTATTTGTGAAAATATCTGTATAGCTCAAACGAAAAATGGACCACACCTAAAACTAAAATCGGGTCAAGTTCTAACTGTTCAAATGGATTCTGTAATAATCAGATCGGCTAACCCTTATTTGGCGACTCCTGGAGCAACTATTCATGGCCATTATGGAGAAATCCTTTTTGAAGGAGATATATTGGTTACATTTATATATGAAAAATCGAGATCCGGTGATATAACACAGGGTCTTCCAAAAGTGGAACAGATATTAGAAGTACGTTCAATTGATTCAATATCGATGAACCTAGAAAAGAGAATTGATGCTTGGAACGAGTGTATAACAAGAATTCTCGGCATTCCTTGGGGATTCTTGATTGGTGCTGAGCTAACTATAGCGCAAAGTCGTATTTCTTTGGTTAATAAAATACAAAAGGTTTATCGATCCCAGGGAGTACACATCCATAATAGACATATAGAAATTATTGTGCGTCAAATAACATCAAAAGTCTTGGTTTCAGAAGATGGAATGTCTAATGTATTTTTGCCTGGCGAACTAATTGGATTATTGCGGGCCGAACGAACAGGGCGCGCCTTGGAAGAAGCTATTTGTTACCGAGCTCTATTATTGGGAATAACAAAAACATCTCTGAATACTCAAAGTTTCATATCCGAAGCGAGTTTTCAAGAAACTGCCAGAGTTTTAGCAAAAGCCGCTCTTCGGGGTCGTATCGATTGGTTGAAAGGTCTGAAAGAGAATGTTGTTTTAGGGGGAATGATACCCGTTGGTACCGGATTCAAAAGAATAATGCACCGTTCACGGTCAAGGCAACATAACAAGATTACCTTGGAAAAAAAAAATAATTTTTTCGAGGTAGAAATTCGAAATATTTTGTTCCATCACAGAAAATTATTTGATTTTTTCATTTCAAAGAATTTATGTGATACATCAGAAATCTAGTATTTAATGATTCCTAAAAGCAGATTAGATTCATCCCTTTAAATGCAGTCATTTGATTTGGTAATTTGGTAATAAAGTATAATAAAAATAATAAAATAGAAGACAAATGAATGGCCTGATTATGTATTAACGGCCAATCTTCGATAAAAGAGAAGGTTCCATCGGAACAATTTTTTATTTCTATTTCAGAATACCAGGTCTCTTTTTTTTTTCCAATTTTTTTTTTTAAGTGTGGGGATAAATGACAAAAAGATATTGGAACATAACTTTTGAAGAGATGATGGAAGCAGGAGTTCATTTTGGCCATGGTACGAGGAAATGGAATCCTCGAATGGCCCCTTATATATCCGCAAAGCGTAAGGGTATTCATATTATAAATCTTACTCGAACTGCTCGTTTTTTATCAGAAGCTTGTGATTTGGTTTTTGATGCTGCAAGCAGAGGAAAACAATTCTTAATTGTTGGTACAAAAAAAAAAGCAGCCGATTTAGTAAAAGGGGCTGCACTAAGAGCTCGATGTCATTATGTTAATAAAAAATGGCTCGGCGGTATGTTAACGAATTGGCATACTACAGAAACGAGACTTCGTAAGTTCAGGGACTTGAGAACGGAGCAAAGGACAGGTAAACTCAACAGTCTTCCAAAAAGAGATGCCGCTATGTTGAAGAGACAATTATCTCACTTGGAAACATATCTGGGCGGGATTAAATATATGTCGAGGTTACCCGATATTGTAATAATCGTTGATCAGCAAGAAGAATATAAGGCTCTTCGAGAATGTATGACTTTGGGAATTCCAACGATTTGTTTAATCGATACAAATTGTGACCCGGATCTCGCAGATATTTCGATTCCAGCTAATGATGATGCTATAGCTTCAATCCGATTAATTCTTAACAAATTAGTATTTGCAATTTGTGAGGGTCATTCTAGCTATATACGAAATTATTGATTAATAATAAGATAAAGAAATTGTTTGATTTGGTTGGGGGGATTCATAGATTTTTGGAATCGTTTATTATACAATTAGAAAATTGTGTAAAAAGATAAACAAAACAAACAGAAATATTATGTGATTAGAGTAGGTATTCAAAATCGAAAATGAAAGTAGATTAAGTAAAAAAGGAAATGGTTGAATCAAAATAATTCCCTTTCAAGTTATATTTTTTTCTTTTAGAGGGCCGGGCAATATGAATGTTCTATTATGTTCCATCAACACATTAAACGGATTGTACGATATATCGGCTGTGGAAGTAGGTCAACATCTCTATTGGCAAATAGGAGATTTCCAAGTGCATGCCCAAGTACTTATTACCTCTTGGGTTGTAATGGCTATCTTATTAGTTTCTACCATTCTAGTTGTTCGAAATCCGCAAACTATTCCCACTTCCGGTCAGAATTTCTTTGAATATGTCCTTGAATTCATTCGAGACGTGAGCAAAACTCAGATTGGAGAAGAATATGGTCCGTGGGTTCCATTTATTGGAACTCTGTTTCTATTTATTTTTGTTTCGAATTGGTCAGGGGCTCTTTTGCCTTGGAAAATTATAAAGTTACCTCATGGAGAGTTAGCAGCACCCACAAATGATATAAATACTACTGTTGCACTAGCTTTACTTACGTCAGTAGCATATTTCTATGCGGGTATTTCAAAAAAAGGATTGGCTTATTTTGGTAAATACATCCAACCAACTCCAATCCTTTTACCGATTAACATTTTAGAAGATTTCACAAAACCCTTATCACTTAGTTTTCGACTTTTCGGAAATATATTAGCTGATGAATTAGTAGTTGTTGTTCTTGTTTCGTTAGTACCTTTAGTAGTTCCTATACCTGTTATGTTCCTGGGATTATTTACAAGCGGTATTCAAGCTCTTATTTTTGCTACTTTAGCTGCGGCTTATATAGGTGAATCCATGGAAGGTCATCATTGAATAGTTATCAAAATAGTCTTTTTTTTAGTTTAGCCCGCCACAAAGTATGTGCGGCTCACTCACGATAATCTACTTAGGGAACATATCCAAAAAAAAAAAGAAAATTTTTAATAATAATAAAAGGATTATCCACCCCCTCAAAAAAAGAAAGATGCAATAAGAATAAAGTTTAAATAAATAAAGTATACGATTTAGTGTAATATAATAATAAAATAATAATAAAATCGAAAAAATTACCAGGGAATTGTAGTAAAAATAGGAAAGAAATCTATCTAAAAGATCTTTTTCCTATTTTTCCTAAAAATACTCTTTGTTTTTGTTTGACCTATTTGTATTTTACTCCAATGAAGATTCTTTTTTTTTCATTCAATTCGAACATATTAAATAGTTTTATTCGGTTATTTAATATTATTATTAGATTCGAAAAAATATTCATTCTTAGAGTATTAGATTTGAATAGATTAGTATAATCTAATCGCTATAAGACAACTCTTTCTTTTTTTGGAGGTTTCAAAGAATGATTCTCGAATACGATTGAATCTAAGACACAACCAATTGGTTTACGGTATGGAAGAAACACATGTATATGTCATATTAGATATTCACTAGTTATATATGACTATAGATCTAAATTTGTCCTGGTACTACTCTCAATTTATATGCGGATGCGAAAAAGGAAGCTCTTCTGTTTCATCTGTTGTAATTGTGAATTGAATATTGAATGACTAAAAAAATTAAATCAAGAAAAAGAAAGAATGGATTTAAGATAAGAACAAAATTTGTATGTATTCACAAAAAACGACATGGGTAGAAACAAAAAAAATATCGAAGTAATTCGAATAGTTCAATAAAGATTATTATTTCAGTTTGAAATTTTGAATTAAACTTCGACTAGAAAAAGATAAATATTAAGAATAAAATAATTAAGTCATAATTTCTTGGTTGATTATATCATTAACTATTTCTTTTCTTTATTTTATTTGGGATAGGAGGAACTTCTCATGAATCCACTGATTTCTGCCGCTTCTGTTATTGCTGCTGGGTTGGCCGTTGGGCTTGCTTCTATTGGACCTGGAGTTGGTCAAGGCACAGCTGCAGGACAAGCTGTAGAAGGGATTGCGCGACAACCGGAAGCAGAGGGAAAAATCCGGGGTACTTTATTACTTAGTCTGGCTTTTATGGAAGCTTTAACTATTTATGGGCTGGTTGTAGCATTAGCTCTTTTATTTGCGAACCCCTTTGTTTAATCTTAAACAAAACAAGAACACAAGGGAAGGACGGATTTAAGGGTGAGGGATTAATATAAGGATTCGCCTTCTTACTTCCCCTTTTTAGTTCAAAGAAACCCCCCCCCTTTTTTTTTTGAATTTAGAAAGTTTTTAGAAAGTGTTGAAAACAACTATAAATTTTGCAATTGACATAAAAACTAGTTTCTAATTCTAATAAGTA